GCTAGCGTAGCTTAATCCAAAGCATAGCACTGAAGATGCTAAGATGGGTTTTAAAAGACTCCGCATGCACAAAGGCATGGTCCCAACCTTATTATCAGCTCTAGCCCAACTTACACATGCAAGTCTCCGCGCCCCAGTGAGTATGCCCTCAATCCCCCACCCGGGGACGAGGAGTGGGCATCAGGCACAAACATTAGCCCAAGACGCCTAGCCAAGCCACACCCCCAAGGGAATTCAGCAGTGATAGACATTAAGCCATAAGTGAAAACTTGACTCAGTTAGCGCTAAAAGGGCCGGTAAAACTCGTGCCAGCCACCGCGGTTAGACGAGAGGCCCTAGTTGATACTATAACGGCGTAAAGGGTGGTTAGGGAATTTTAAAAATAAAGCCAAATGGCCCCTTGGCCGTCATACGCTTCTAGGCGTCCGAAGCCCCCGCTGCACGAAAGTAGCTTTAACAAACCAGCCCGACCCCACGAAAGCTGAGAAACAAACTGGGATTAGATACCCCACTATGCTCAGCCGTAAACTTAGACACCTAACTACAATAAGATGTCCGCCAGGGTACTACGAGCACTAGCTTAAAACCCAAAGGACCTGACGGTGTCTCAGATCCACCTAGAGGAGCCTGTTCTAGAACCGATAACCCCCGTTCAACCTCACCACTTCTAGTCACCCCAGCCTATATACCGCCGTCGTCAGCTTACCCTGTGAAGGTAATAAAAGTAAGCAAAATGGGCACAGCCCAGAACGTCAGGTCGAGGTGTAGCGCATGAAGTGGGAAGAAATGGGCTACATTTTCTACTACAGAAAATAACGAATGCGCACCATGAAACGATGCTTAAAGGAGGATTTAGCAGTAAAAGGGAAATAGAGCGTCCCTTTGAATCCCGGCTCTGAGACGCGTACACACCGCCCGTCACTCTCCCCACCCAACACGCACCAAAATATACCTAATGCAACAGCACCAACAAGGGGAGGCAAGTCGTAACACGGTAAGTGTACCGGAAGGTGCACTTGGACAAACCCAGGGCGTGGCTGAGCCAGTAAAGCATCTCACTTACACCGAGAAGACACTCATGCAAATTGAGTCGCCCTGAGCCAAACAGCTAGCTTAACTAACACATAACTTAACAATATAAATAAAACAAAATAAGCCAAACACTAAAAACTAAACCATTCTTTTACCTGAGTATGGGAGACAGAAAAGGTTCCACAAAGCAATAGAAATAGTACCGCAAGGGAAAGCTGAAAGAGAAATGAAACAACCCATATAAGCACCAAAAAGCAAAGACTAAACCTTGTACCTTTTGCATCATGATTTAGCCAGTACACCCAAGCAAAGAGACCTTTAGTTTGAAACCCCGAAACCAGGTGAGCTACCCCGAGACAGCCTATTAAGGGCTAACCCGTCTCTGTGGCAAAAGAGTGGGAAGAGCTCCGGGTAGAAGTGACAGACCTACCGAACCTGGTGATAGCTGGTTGCCTAAGAAATGAATAAAAGTTCAGCCTCATCCAGCCTCAAACCAAAAACACAAAACAAAGACACCTAAGAGATAGCACATGAGAGTTAGTTAGAGGGGGTACAGCCCCTTTAACCAAGGACACAACCTTTTCAGGAGGATAAAGATCACAATACTTAAAACATACTGTTCTAGTGGGCCTAAAAGCAGCCACCTAAACAGAAAGCGTTAAAGCTCAGACAGAAAAAAGTTTATTATTCTGATAACCAATCTTATTCCCCTAAACACTATTAGGCCAACCCATGCCAACATGGAAAAGACTATGCTAAAATGAGTAACAAGAAGGCTCGCCCTTCTCCTAAGCACAAGTGTAAGCCAAACCGGACCAACCATTGGCAACTAACGAACCCAATTAAAAGAGAGCAATGTGATCTTCAAACAAAACCAAGAAAAACCCACAATTAAACCATCGTTACCCCCACACTGGAGTGCCACCAAAGGAAAGACTAAATGAAAAGGAAGGAACTCGGCAAACACAAGCCTCGCCTGTTTACCAAAAACATCGCCTCTTGCAACATAACCAAGTATAAGAGGTCCAGCCTGCCCAGTGACCAAAAGTTTAACGGCCGCGGTATTTTGACCGTGCAAAGGTAGCGCAATCACTTGTCTTTTAAATAAAGACCTGTATGAATGGCTAAACGAGGGCTTAACTGTCTCCCATTTCAAGTCAGTAAAATTGATCTATCCGTGCAGAAGCGGGTATAAACATACAAGACGAGAAGACCCTTTGGAGCTTAAGGTAAAAACTCAGCCACGTCAAGCAACCCAAATAAAAGCAGAAAACCTTGTGATAAATGAGACCATACCTTCGGTTGGGGCGACCACGGAGGAAAAAAAAGCCTCCAAGTGGAATGGGGAAACCCCCTAAAACTAAGAGAGACATCTCTAGGCCACAGAACATCTGACCATAAATGATCCGGCCACCAAAGACCGATCAACGAACCAAGTTACCCCAGGGATAACAGCGCAATCCTCTCCCAGAGTCCATATCGACGAGAGGGCTTACGACCTCGATGTTGGATCAGGACATCCTAATGGTGCAGCCGCTATTAAGGGTTCGTTTGTTCAACGATTAAAGTCCTACGTGATCTGAGTTCAGACCGGAGTAATCCAGGTCAGTTTCTATCTGTAACGCCACTTTTCCTAGTGACGAAAGGATCGGAAAAGAGGGGCCCATGCTACAAGCACGCCCCACCCCTAATTTATGAAAACAAATAAATACAAGTAAAGGGAGGGCCAAAACCCCAGCTAGCCAAAATAAGGACATACTGGGATGGCAGAGCATGGTAAATTGCGAAAGGCCTAAGCCCTTTTACCCAGAGGTTCAAATCCTCTTCCCAGTTTATGCTAAACACCCTAATTACTAACCTAATCAACCCCCTAGCCTATATTGTACCAGTACTTCTAGCAGTAACCTTCCTAACGCTAGTTGAACGAAAAGTATTAGGATACATGCAACTACGAAAAGGCCCAAACGTAGTAGGACCATACGGACTACTGCAACCAATCGCCGATGGAGTTAAACTATTTATTAAAGAACCAGTCCGACCATCTACATCATCACCATTCCTATTTCTAGCTACCCCCATACTTGCACTAACCCTAGCCATGATTATATGAGCACCAATCCCAATACCACACCCAGTGACTGATCTAAACCTAGGAATCCTATTTATCCTAGCCCTGTCAAGCCTAACAGTATACTCAATCCTAGGGTCAGGCTGGGCATCAAACTCAAAATACGCACTCATTGGGGCCCTACGAGCCGTAGCCCAAACAATTTCATACGAAGTAAGCCTCGGACTTATTCTACTATCTGTAATCATCTTCTCAGGAGGATATACACTACAAACATTCAACACCACCCAAGAAAGCATTTGACTATTAGTACCCGCTTGACCACTAGCCGCAATATGATACATCTCAACACTAGCAGAAACAAACCGAGCACCATTCGACCTAACGGAAGGTGAATCAGAATTAGTATCAGGATTCAACGTAGAATATGCAGGAGGACCATTTGCACTATTCTTCCTAGCCGAATACGCCAACATCCTTTTAATAAATACGCTATCAGCCGTACTGTTCCTAGGAGCCTCACACACCCCAAGTATCCCAGAACTAACAACAATCAATCTTATAACCAAAGCCGCCCTTCTATCCATCATATTCCTATGAGTACGAGCCTCATACCCACGATTCCGATATGACCAACTAATACATCTAGTATGAAAAAACTTCCTTCCACTAACACTAGCCTTTGTACTATGACACACCGCCCTGCCAATTGCACTAGCAGGACTCCCCCCACAACTATAACCAAGGAACTGTGCCTGAGCGCCCAAGGACCACTTTGATAGAGTGACTTACAGGGGTTAAAACCCCCTCAGTTCCTAGAAAGAAGGGAATTGAACCCATACTCAAGAGATCAAAACTCCAGGTGCTTCCTTTACACCACTTTCTAAGGCAGGGTCAGCTAATAAAGCTTTCGGGCCCATACCCCGAACATGACGGTTAAAATCCCTCCCCCGCCAATGAACCCATACGTAATTACCATCCTACTATCTAGCCTGGGGCTAGGAACCACCCTAACCTTTGCCAGCTCCCACTGACTCCTAGCCTGAATAGGCCTAGAAATTAACACCCTGGCCATCACCCCCCTAATAGCACAACACCACCACCCCCGTGCAGTAGAAGCAACCACCAAATACTTCCTAACACAAGCCACCGCAGCAGCCATAATCCTGTTTGCAAGTACAACAAACGCCTGAATAACCGGTGAATGAAGCATTAACGACCTATCAAACCCAATCGCCACCATAATATTTATAACAGCCCTAGCACTAAAAATTGGACTTGCACCAATACACTTCTGACTACCAGAAGTACTACAAGGATTAGACCTAACAACAGGCCTAATTCTATCAACCTGGCAAAAACTTGCCCCATTCGCACTAATTATTCAAACAGCACAAACTATTGACCCACTACTACTAACACTATTAGGAATAACCTCCACCCTAATTGGAGGATGAGGAGGACTTAACCAAACCCAACTACGAAAAATCCTAGCCTACTCCTCAATCGCACACATAGGGTGAATAATTATCGTAATCCAATACGCACCACAACTAACCCTAATCGCCCTAGGAACATACATTATTATAACCTCTACAGCATTCCTAACCTTAAAAACACTGACATCAACCAAAATCAGCACACTCGCAACAACATGATCAAAAACCCCAATCTTAACATCAATAACCGCCCTGACACTACTATCACTAGGAGGACTCCCACCACTAACCGGATTCATACCAAAATGATTAATTTTACAAGAACTAACAAAACAGGACATACCGATAATTGCTACAACAATGGCCCTAGCTGCCCTAATCAGCCTATACTTCTATCTACGACTATGCTACGCAATTACACTTACTATCTCCCCAAACACAACCAACTCAACAACCCCATGACGAACCCAAACCACACAAACCTCACTGCCCCTGGCCCTACTTACCACGACCACCCTAGGGTTATTGCCAATAACCCCGGCCATCACAACACTAACCACCTAGGGATTTAGGATAACATTAGACCAAGAACCTTCAAAGCTCTAAGTAGAAGTGAAAATCTTCTAATCCCTGATAAGGCCTGCAAGATATTAACCCACATCTTCTGACTGCAAATCAGACACTTTAATTAAGCTAAGGCCTTGCTAGGTGGGAAGGCCTCGATCCTACAAACTCTTAGTTAACAGCTAAGCGCTCAAGCCAGCGAGCATCCACCTACTTTTCCCGCCGCCTAACCCAAAGGCGGGAAAAGCCCCGGCAGAGTATTAATCTGCGTCTTCGGATTTGCAATCCAATATGTAGTACACCACGGAGCTGATAGGAAGAGGACTCAAACCTCTGTCTTTGGGGCTACAACCCACTGCCTACCTCGGCTACCCTACCTGTGGCAATCACACGCTGATTCTTTTCTACCAATCACAAAGACATTGGCACCCTCTATCTTGTATTTGGTGCCTGAGCCGGAATAGTGGGAACCGCCCTTAGCCTTCTTATTCGAGCCGAGCTAAGCCAACCCGGATCACTCCTGGGTGACGACCAAATCTATAATGTTATCGTCACTGCCCACGCCTTTGTAATAATTTTCTTTATAGTAATACCCATCCTTATTGGAGGATTTGGAAACTGACTCGTACCATTTATAATCGGAGCCCCAGACATAGCATTTCCACGAATAAATAACATAAGCTTTTGACTTCTACCCCCATCATTTCTGCTGTTATTAGCCTCCTCAGGGGTTGAAGCTGGGGCTGGGACAGGGTGAACAGTGTATCCCCCCCTCGCTGGAAACATGGCCCACGCCGGAGCATCAGTAGACCTAACAATCTTCTCACTCCACCTTGCAGGAGTATCATCAATTCTTGGGGCAATTAATTTTATTACTACAACTATTAATATAAAACCCCCAGCCATCTCTCAATACCAAACCCCACTATTCGTCTGATCTGTACTTGTGACTGCTGTACTACTATTATTATCACTGCCAGTACTAGCCGCTGGGATTACAATACTTCTAACAGACCGAAACCTAAACACCACATTCTTCGACCCAGCAGGGGGCGGAGACCCAATCCTTTATCAACACCTATTCTGATTCTTCGGTCACCCAGAAGTTTATATTCTTATTCTTCCAGGATTCGGAATTATTTCCCACGTTGTAGCCTATTATTCCGGTAAAAAAGAACCATTTGGCTACATAGGAATAGTTTGAGCTATAATGGCTATTGGACTTCTTGGGTTTATTGTATGAGCTCACCACATGTTTACCGTCGGCATAGACGTAGACACCCGCGCATACTTTACATCTGCAACAATAATTATCGCAATTCCAACAGGTGTAAAAGTATTCAGCTGATTAGCCACACTCCACGGGGGATCAATCAAATGAGAAACACCAATACTATGAGCTCTGGGCTTTATTTTCCTATTCACGGTAGGTGGATTAACTGGGATTGTCCTATCCAACTCATCACTTGATATTGTCCTTCACGATACCTATTACGTAGTAGCACACTTCCACTACGTACTGTCAATAGGAGCTGTATTCGCCATCATAGCAGCATTCGTACACTGATTCCCATTACTCACTGGGTACGCCCTCCACAACGCTTGAACAAAAATCCACTTTGGGGTCATATTTATTGGGGTAAACCTTACATTCTTCCCACAACACTTCCTCGGCCTTGCAGGTATGCCACGACGATACTCCGACTACCCGGACGCCTATGCTTTATGAAACACAGTATCATCTATTGGATCATTAATCTCTCTAGTAGCGGTGATCATATTCCTATTTATTCTATGAGAAGCATTTGCCGCCAAACGAGAAGTGCTGTCAGTTGAACTAACAATAACAAACGTAGAATGACTTCACGGCTGCCCTCCTCCTTACCACACATACGAGGAACCAGCATTTGTCCAAATTCAATCAAATTAACGAGAAAGGAGGGAATTGAACCCCCATGTACTGGTTTCAAGCCAGCCACATACCCATTCTGTCACTTTCTTAAAGACATTAGTAAAACGTTTACTACACCACCTTGTCAAGATGGAAATGTAGGTTAAACTCCTGCATGTCTTAAACAAAATTTAATGGCACACCCAACACAACTAGGATTCCAAGACGCGGCATCACCCGTTATAGAAGAACTTCTTCACTTCCACGACCATGCATTAATGATTGTATTCCTAATTAGTACCCTAGTACTATATATCATTATTGCCATAGTATCAACTAAACTCACCAATAAATATATTCTAGACTCCCAAGAAATCGAAATTGTATGAACAATTCTTCCAGCCGTTATTTTAGTATTAATCGCCCTACCAGCCCTACGCATTCTATACCTTATAGACGAAATCAACGACCCACACCTTACAATTAAAGCAATGGGCCACCAATGATACTGAAGCTACGAATACACAGACTATGAAAATTTAGGTTTTGACTCATATATAGTACCCACCCAAGACCTAACCCCAGGACAGTTCCGACTTTTAGAAACAGATCACCGAATAGTTATCCCAATAGAATCCCCAATCCGTGTTTTAGTATCCGCTGAAGACGTGCTACACTCATGAGCTGTCCCATCCCTAGGAGTAAAAATAGACGCAGTCCCAGGGCGACTAAATCAAACTGCCTTAATTGCCTCACGCCCAGGATTATTCTACGGACAATGCTCAGAGATCTGCGGGGCCAATCACAGCTTTATACCAATTGTAGTTGAAGCGGTACCACTAGAACACTTCGAAAACTGGTCCTCACTAATACTAGAAGACGCCTCGCTAGGAAGCTAAATACTGGACAAAGCATTGGCCTTTTAAGCCAAAGATTGGTGACTCCCGACCACCCCTAGTGAAATGCCACAATTAAACCCCGGCCCTTGATTTGCAATCCTAGTATTCTCCTGACTAATCTTCCTAACTATCATCCCAACTAAAATCTTAAACCACATTTCACCAAATGAACCAACCCCAGTGAGTGCCGAAAAACACAAAACTGAATCCTGAGACTGACCATGATAACAAGCTTCTTCGACCAATTTGCAAGCCCATACTACCTAGGAATCCCACTAATTGCCATCGCAATTGCACTACCATGGGTACTTTACCCAACCCCATCATCACGATGAATCAATAACCGACTTACTACAATCCAAGGGTGATTCATCAACCGATTCACAAACCAACTACTACTACCGCTAAACGTGGGAGGCCATAAATGAGCACTATTATTTACCTCGCTAATAATTTTCCTAATCACAATTAATATATTAGGCCTATTACCATACACCTTTACACCAACAACACAACTATCACTAAATATAGGATTCGCAGTGCCACTATGACTTGCCACAGTAATTATTGGAATACGAAACCAACCAACAGTTGCCCTAGGACACCTTCTCCCAGAAGGGACCCCAATTCCACTGATCCCTGTATTAATTATCATCGAAACAATCAGTTTATTTATCCGACCACTAGCCCTAGGAGTCCGACTTACAGCCAACCTAACTGCAGGACACCTATTAATTCAACTCATTGCCACAGCCGTCTTCGTCCTTATACCAATAATACCAACAGTGGCAATTCTAACTGCTTCCGTACTATTTCTACTTACACTACTAGAAGTAGCCGTAGCAATAATCCAAGCATATGTATTCGTACTTCTCCTAAGCCTCTACCTGCAAGAAAACGTCTAATGGCCCACCAAGCACATGCCTACCATATAGTTGATCCCAGCCCATGACCCCTAACCGGAGCTATCGCCGCCCTACTAATAACCTCTGGTCTAGCAATCTGATTCCACTTCCACTCAACAACACTAATAACCCTAGGATTAATTCTCCTGCTACTAACTATATACCAATGATGACGCGACATTATTCGAGAAGGAACCTTCCAAGGACACCACACACCTCCCGTCCAAAAAGGATTACGATACGGGATAATCCTATTCATCACCTCTGAAGTATTCTTTTTCCTTGGATTCTTCTGAGCCTTCTACCACTCAAGCCTAGCCCCTACACCAGAACTCGGAGGATGCTGACCCCCAACAGGAGTTACCCCACTAGACCCATTTGAAGTACCCCTCCTCAACACAGCTGTTCTCTTAGCATCAGGGGTCACAGTAACATGAGCTCACCACAGCATCATAGAAGGTGAACGAAAACAAGCCATTCAATCCCTGGCACTAACTATCCTACTAGGACTATACTTTACTGCACTCCAAGCCATAGAATACTATGAAGCACCATTCACAATTGCAGACGGAGTCTACGGCTCAACATTCTTCGTAGCCACAGGATTCCATGGCCTTCATGTAATCATTGGATCAACCTTCCTGGCAATCTGCCTCCTACGACAAATCCAATACCACTTCACATCAGAACACCACTTCGGCTTTGAAGCCGCCGCCTGATACTGACACTTCGTCGACGTAGTATGATTATTCCTTTACGTCTCTATTTACTGATGAGGTTCATAATCTTTCTAGTATTAAAGTCAGTACAAGTGACTTCCAATCACACAGTCTTGGTTAAACCCCAAGGAAAGATAATGAACTTAATTATTACTATTCTACTAATTACAATAACACTATCATTAATTCTAGCAATCGTATCATTTTGACTGCCCCAGATAAACCCAGACGCAGAAAAATTATCGCCATACGAATGCGGATTCGACCCACTAGGATCCGCCCGACTACCATTTTCATTACGATTCTTCCTAGTAGCAATCCTATTTCTCCTTTTCGACCTGGAAATTGCCCTCCTACTACCTCTACCATGAGGAGACCAACTACACAACCCCACCGGTACATTCTTCTGAGCCACAACAGTACTAATTCTATTAACCCTTGGATTAATTTATGAGTGAACCCAAGGCGGCCTAGAATGGGCAGAATAGGGAGCTAGTCCAAAACAAGACCTCTGATTTCGGCTCAGAAAATCGTGGTTTAATTCCATGACTCCCTTATGACACCCGTACATTTCAGCTTTAGCTCAGCATTTATACTAGGGCTAATAGGATTGGCATTCCACCGAACCCACCTACTATCCGCACTATTATGCTTGGAAGGAATAATACTATCCCTATTTATCGCATTAGCCCTGTGAGCATTACAATTTGAGTCCACAGGATTTTCAACAGCCCCTATACTACTTTTAGCCTTCTCTGCCTGCGAAGCTAGCACCGGCCTAGCACTACTAGTTGCCACCGCTCGCACCCACGGAACTGACCGACTACAAAACCTCAACCTCCTACAATGCTAAAAGTACTAATCCCAACAATCATGCTATTTCCAACAATTTGATTAACCTCCCCAAAGTGACTATGAACAACCACAACCGCCCACAGTCTACTAATTGCCCTAACCAGTCTAATATGACTAAAATGAACATCCGAAACCGGATGAACCTCCTCCAATCCGTACTTAGCCACAGACCCACTATCCACACCACTACTAGTACTTACATGCTGACTACTCCCACTCATAATTTTAGCTAGCCAAAACCACATTAATCCCGAACCAGTCAGCCGACAACGTTCATATATTACACTCCTTGCCTCTTTACAAACTTTCCTAATTATAGCATTTGGTGCCACAGAAATCCTTATATTTTATATTATATTTGAAGCCACACTTATCCCAACCCTAATCATTATCACCCGATGAGGAAACCAAACTGAACGACTCAACGCAGGGACCTATTTCCTATTCTATACCCTAGCAGGATTGCTTCCGCTCCTAGTAGCCCTACTCCTTCTCCAACACTCCTCAGGAACACTATCCATGCTAGTACTTCAATATTCACAACCACTACAACTCAACTCTTGAGGCCACATAATCTGATGAGCCGGCTGCCTAATCGCATTTTTAGTTAAAATACCATTATATGGAGTCCACCTATGACTTCCAAAGGCACACGTAGAGGCCCCCGTAGCCGGATCAATAGTACTGGCAGCAGTCCTACTAAAACTCGGAGGCTACGGAATAATGCGTATAATAGTAATATTAGACCCGCTATCAAAAGAACTGGCCTACCCATTCATTATCTTAGCCCTATGAGGAATTATCATGACCGGATCAATCTGCCTACGACAAACAGACCTAAAATCACTAATTGCCTACTCATCCGTAAGCCACATGGGATTAGTAGCAGGAGGAATCCTAATCCAAACCCCATGGGGATTCTCAGGGGCAATTATTCTAATAATTGCCCACGGACTAGTATCCTCAGCACTATTCTGCTTAGCCAACACAGCATATGAACGAACCCACAGTCGAACAATAATCCTTGCCCGAGGCCTACAAGTAATCTTTCCACTAACCGCAACATGATGATTTATCGCCAACCTAGCCAACCTAGCACTACCGCCACTACCAAACTTAATAGGAGAGCTCATGATCATCACAACACTATTTAACTGATCCCCATGAACAATCTTACTAACCGGTCTGGGCACACTAATTACAGCCGGTTACTCCTTATACATATTTCTTATATCACAACGGGGTCCAACACCAAACCACATCATAGGACTTCAACCATACCACACCCGAGAACACTTACTAATAACCCTACACCTAGTGCCAGTCATCATGCTAGTAACAAAACCAGAACTCATATGAGGATGATGCTACTGTAAGTATAGTTTAACTAAAATATTAGATTGTGATTCTAAAGACAGGGGTTAAAACCCCCTTACTCACCGGGGAAGTACAGAAAATAGTAAGCACTGCTAATCCTTACATCCCGCGGTTAAAATCCGCGGCTTTCTCAAGCTTTTAAAGGATAACAGTCCATCCATTGGTCTTAGGAACCAAAAACTCTTGGTGCAAATCCAAGTAAAAGCTAAAATGACCCTAATTATACACTCATCACTTCTCCTAATTTTCATCATCTTAGCATACCCACTAATCACAACACTTAACCCCATTCAACAAAAACTTAACATAGCAAAAATAACCAAAACCGCCGTCAGCTCGGCATTCCTAATTAGTATCCTACCACTTACAATTTTCCTAGACCTGAAAACAGAAGGCATTATCACAAACTGACAATGAATAAATACACAAACATTTGATGTAAATATTAGCTTCAAATTCGACCACTATTCACTAATTTTTGTACCGGTTGCCCTATACGTCACCTGATCAATCCTAGAATTCGCACTATGATATATACACTCTGACCCACACATTGACCGATTTTTTAAATATCTACTAACATTCTTAGTAGCCATAATTATTTTAGTTACATCAAATAATATGTTCCAACTATTCATTGGCTGAGAGGGAGTAGGAATCATGTCATTCCTACTAATCGGATGATGATATGGACGAGCAGACGCTAACACAGCGGCCCTCCAAGCTGTCATCTACAACCGAGTGGGAGATATTGGACTTATTATAGCCATGGCCTGACTAGCAATGAACCTAAACTCCTGAGAAATTCAACAAATATTCACCTTATCAAAAAATTTCGACATAACAATCCCCCTAATAGGACTCGCCTTAGCAGCAACGGGGAAATCGGCCCAATTCGGCCTTCACCCCTGACTGCCCTCCGCCATGGAGGGCCCCACACCAGTATCTGCCCTACTCCACTCAAGTACCATAGTTGTCGCAGGAATCTTCCTGCTAATCCGTCTACACCCGCTAATAGAAAACAACCAATTAGCCCTAACAACATGCCTATGCTTAGGCGCACTAACCTCACTATTTACAGCCACCTGCGCCCTTACTCAAAACGACATCAAAAAAATCGTAGCTTTCTCAACATCCAGCCAACTAGGCCTAATAATAGTAACAATTGGATTAAACCAGCCACAACTAGCATTCCTTCACATCTGCACCCACGCCTTCTTCAAGGCTATACTATTTCTATGCTCAGGGTCAATTATCCACAGCCTAAATGATGAACAAGATATCCGTAAAATAGGCGGCCTATTCAATATTATACCAGCCACTTCAACCTACTTTACAATCGGCAGCCTAGCCCTAACAGGGACCCCATTCCTAGCAGGATTCTTCTCAAAAGACGCAATTATTGAAGCCCTAAACACCTCGTATCTAAACGCCTGAGCCCTAACACTAACACTAATTGCCACATCATTCACCGCAGTTTACAGCTTCCGACTAGTATACTTCGTAACAATAGGAACCCCACGATTCCTACCCTTATCCCCAATCAATGAAAACGACCCACTAGTGATTAACTCAATCAAACGACTCGCTTGAGGAAGCATCATTGCAGGACTAATCATCACACAAAACTTCTTACCAATAAAAACACCAATCATAACAATACCAACCTTTATAAAAATAGCAGCCCTAACAGTAACAATTCTAGGCTTACTAACAGCCATAGAGCTAGCCAACATAACAAGCAAACAAGTAAAAATTATCCCAATTACCAAAACACACCACTTCTCAAACATATTAGGATTCTTCCCAGCAATCATCCATCGAATACTACCAAAACTTAAACTTACAATAGGCCAAGCAGCCGCCACCCAACTAGACAAAACATGACTCGAAGCTATCGGACCAAAAAGCCTGGCACTAACACAAACAACTATATCCAAAATTACAAACGACACCTCCCGGGGGATAATCAAAACATACCTCACCATATTCCTCCTAACCCTCATCCTAGCCACCATCCCAGCCCTAATCTAAACTGCACGAAGCGTACCCCGGCTGAGCCCACGAGTAAGCTCCAGTACAACAAGTAAAGTCAAAAGCAACACCCAAGCACAAATAACCAACATACCACCACCAGACGAATACATTACAGCCACACCACTTACATCACCACGCAAAACAGAAAACTCCTTCAACCCATCTACAACCACCCAAGAACCCTCATACCAACCCCCCCAAAAAAGCCCGGCCACTAAACTAACCCCTAACAAATAAACAACCACATAACCAAGCACAGAACGACTACCCCACGCCTCAGGAAAAGGCTCAGCAGCCAAAGCTGCCGAATAGGCAAAAACCACAAGCATACCGCCTAAATAAATTAAAAAAAGGACCAGTGACAAAAAAGAACCACCATGACCAACTAAAACACCACACCCAACCCCAGCTGCAACCACCAAACCAAGAGCAGCAAAATAAGGCGTAGGATTAGAAGCAACAGCAACCAAACCAACTACCAAAGCCATCAATAATAAAAACATAAAATAAGTCATAATTCTTACTCAGACTTTAACCGAGACCAATGACTTGAAGAACCATCGTTGTTATTCAACTACAAGAACCCACTTAATGGCAAGCCTACGGAAAACACACCCACTAATTAAAATCATTAACGATGCACTAATCGACCTACCAGCTCCATCAAACATCTCCTACTGATGAAACTTTGGATCACTGCTAGGATTATGCCTAATTACCCAAATCCTAACCGGCCTATTCTTAGCCATGCACTATACCTCAGACATCTCAACCGCATTTTCATCAGTAACCCACATCTGCCGTGACGTCAACTATGGCTGACTAATCCGTAACATACATGCCAACGGGGCATCATTCTTCTTCATCTGCATTTACATACACATTGCCCGTGGACTTTACTACGGTTCTTACCTCTATAAAGAAACCTGAAACATTGGAGTAGTACTACTTTTATTAGTTATAATAACAGCCTTCGTTGGGTACGTACTACCATGAGGACAAATATCATTCTGAGGGGCCACTGTAATTACTAACCTCCTTTCCGCCGTACCATACATAGGAGACATACTAGTACAATGGATCTGAGGGGGATTCTCAGTAGACAACGCAACACTAACACGATTCTTCGCATTCCACTTCCTACTACCATTTATCGTCGCCGCCATGACAATCCTCCACCTACTATTCCTCCACGAAACAGGATCAAACAACCCCATTGGCCTAAACTCAGACGCAGACAAAGTCCCATTTCACCCATACTTTACGTATAAAGATCTACTTGGCTTCATAATTATACTTCTAACTCTCACACTACTAGCACTATTCTCACCAAACCTTCTAGGAGACCCAGAAAACTTCACCCCAGCCAACCCACTAGTTACCCCACCACACATTAAACCAGAATGATACTTCCTGTTTGCCTACGCAATTCTACGATCAATCCCAAACAAACTAGGAGGAGTTCTTGCCCTATTATTCTCAATTCTAGTACTAATAGTAGTACCAATACTACATACATCAAAGCAACGAGGACTAACATTCCGCCCAATAACTCAATTCTTATTCTGAGCCCTAGTAGCAGACATGGCCATTTTAACATGAATTGGAGGCATACCAGTAGAACACCCATTCATCATTATTGGACAAATCGCATCCATCCTATACTTCGCACTATTCCTAATTTTTATTCCCCTAGCCGGATGGTTAGAAAACAAAGCACTAGAATAAACCAGCCCTAGTAGCTTAGCTTTAAAGCATCGGTCTTGTAATCCGAAGATCGGAGGTTAAACCCCTCCCTAGCGCCCAGAAAAGAGAGACTTTAACTCCCGCCCCTGGCACCCAAAGCCAGAATTCTAACACTAAACTATTTTCTGTTAAATAAACACCTTAATGGTTTAGTACTTAACATATATAATAATACATAGTGTATTAGTACATATATGTATTAACACCATTTCACTATTTTAACCATAAAGCAGGTACATTCATATTAAGATATTACATAAAGCATAATATTAAGATTCAGATGTAATTTTTATTAAAATGAGTAAATTATTAATTCCCCAAAAATTTGACCTCAGATTTTTCCTTGAATAATTAACTAAAGATTTACCAGAAATATTTAATGTAGTAAGAAACCACCAACTGAATTATATAAAACATATAATGCATGATAGAATCAGGACAAAATAATAAGAGTTGCATAATATGAACTATTACTGGCATCTGGTTCCTATTTCAGGTACATAAACTGTAATAATCCACCCTAAGATAATTATACTGGCATCTGATTAATGGTGTAGTACATACATTTCATTACCCACCTAGCCAAGCATTCTTTTATATGCATAGGGGTTCTCTTTTTTGGTTTCCTTTCACTTTACATTTCAGAGTGCAGGCTCAAATGTTAATTAAGGTTGAACATTTTACTTGAATGTGTAATATAATTTAATTATTGAAAGACATAACTTAAGAATTACATTCTTTTAAGTCAAGTGCATAATATATAACTATTGTTCAACTATCTCTAATATACGTGCCCCCTTTGGTTTTTGCGCGACAAACCCCCCTACCCCCCTACGCTCCGCTAATCCTGTTATTCCTTGTCAAACCCCGAAACCAAGGAGGACTCAAGAACGCATAAGCCAATCGAGGTGAAGTATAAATTGACATTTATATATATATATATATATATATCAATTTCACCACTATTTACTATTAACCCATAAAACCCTGCCAAAAAAATATAAAATTACAACACTACTGAGTATTCTAACATGTTAATAA